CTTCTTACTACTGATTATCACGAACTTGAACAGACACTAGATACACTCAATATAAAATCAGTAGGAACAGAAAAAGAACTCTCTTTATTGACAGAAGATGAACAGGGAAATATCGATTCCGAGGATCGAGTAAAAATTTTGAAATTTTTATTCAATATAGTTATAACTAATCCGAACAATCAAACAATTAGAAAAAAATCTATTGGAATAAAAGAAATAAGTAAAAAAGTTCCTCGATGGTCATACAAATTAATCGACGATTTAGAACAACAGGAGGGAGAAAACGAGGAAAATGTAACAGCAGAGCATGAAATTCGTTCAAGAAAATCCAAGCGCGTCGTGATTTTTACTAATAACCAGGCAAACGCCGATACTTATACTAATACCAAGGATGCTAATGATCCTGATCAAACAGACGAAGTGGCTTTGATACGCTATTCGCAACAATCGGATTTTCGGCGCGACATAATAAAGGGTTCCATGCGTGCCCAAAGGCGTAAAACAATGACTTGGGAGCTGTTTCAAGCAAATGTACATTCCCCCCTTTTTTTGGACAGAGTAGACAAACCACTCTTTTTTTCTTTTGATATTTCTGGACCGCTGAAACGAATATCTCGAAATTGGATATGTAAAAACAAAGAATCAAAAATTTCTGATTATACAGAAAAAAAAATCGAGAAAAAAGACGAGGCCAAAAGAGAAAAATACAAAAGAGAAGAGAAAATGAGGATAGAAATAGCAGAAGCTTGGGATAGTCTTTTACTTGCTCAAGTAATAAGGGGCTCCGTGTTAATAACCCAATCAATTCTTAGAAAATATATTATATTACCTTCACTGATAATAGTTAAAAACATTGCCCGTATGTTATTATTTCAATTTCCTGAGTGGTCTGAGGATTTAACGGATTGGAATCGAGAAATGCATGTTAAATGCACTTATAATGGTGTTCAATTATCCGAAACAGAATTTCCAAAAAACTGGTTAACAGACGGTATTCAGATAAAGATCCTATTTCCTTTTTGCTTGAAACCTTGGCACAGATTTAAACTACAACCCTCTCATAAAGATCCAATGAAAAAAAAGAAAGGTCAAAAGAATGATTTTTGCTTTTTAACAGTTTGGGGAATGGAAACTGAACTACCTTTCGGCTCTCCTCGAAAAAGGCGTTCGTTTTTTAAGCCTATTTTTAAAGAACTAAAAAAAAAAATAAAAAAATGGAAAACGAAATGTTTTATAGCTTTAACAATTTTTAAAGAAAAAACTAAATTGTTTCGAAAAGCTTCAAAAGAAACAAAAAAATGGATCACTCAAAGCATTCTATTTCTAAAAGGAATAATAAAAGAACTTTCAAAAATAAATCCAATTCCATTTTTTGGGTTGAGAGAACCATATGAATTGGGCGAAACTAAAAAGGATTCGATAATCAGTAATAAGATGATTCACAAATCATCCCTTCAAATTCAATCTATGGCGTGGACAAATTATTCATTAACCGAAAAAAAAATAAAAGATCTGACTAAGAGAACAAACACAATCAAAAATCAAATACAAAAAATTCTAATTATAAAAGACAAGAAAAACGAATTTATAACTCAAGAAATAAATAGTAGTTCTAACAAAATAAGTTATCAGGATAAAATATTAGAATCAGCAAAAAAATTTTGGCAAATAGTAAAAAGAAGAAATATTCGATTAATTCGGAAATTCTATTTTTTTATAAAATTTTTCATTGAAAAGATATACATGGATATTCTTCTATATATCATTAATATTCCAAGAACCAATACTCAACTTTTTCTTGAATCAACAAAAAAAATGATTGAGAACTTCATTCACAATAATGAAGCAAATCAAGAAAGAATTAATAAAACAACTAAAAATACAACTCATTTTATTTCAACTATAAAAACCTCACTTTCTTCACTTTCTAATATTAGAAATAAAAATGAAAAAGCTTTTTTTGACTTATCCTCCCTCTCACAAGCATATGTATTTTACAAATTATCACAAACCCAAGTTATTAGTTTTTATAAATTCAAACCTATCCTTCAATATCATGGAACATCTCTTTTTCTTAAAAATGAAATAAAAGATTATTTTGAAGAACGGGGAGTATCTCATTCCAGATTAAGACATCATTATGGGTTAAGACAGAAAATCGTTTGGCATTCTGGAATGAATGAATGGAAAAACTGGTTAAGGAGTCGTTATCAATACGATTTAGTTCAGAATAGATGGCTAAAATTAGTACCAGGACAATGGCGAAATAGAGTCAATCAACACTATCTGGCTCAAAATAAAGATTTAACAAAATGGGATTCAGATGAAAAAGAAAGATTAATTCATTACGAAAAAAAAAATGATTTTCAAGCGAACTCATTACTGACTCAAGAATATAAACTGAATCAAGAACAAAAATATAAAAAATCAAATTTTAAAAAACACTATGGATATGATTTTTTATCATATAAATCTATTAATTATCAAGATAAGAGGGACCCGTATGCTTATGGATCACCATTCCAAGTAAATAAGAGGGAAGAGAGTTCTTATCATTACAACATGGATAAACAAAATTTTTTTGATACACTAAGGGATATCCCTATCCATAATTATCTAGGAGAAGGCGATATCCTAGATGCTATGGGGAATTTTTCGCACAGAAAGTTTTTTAATTGGAGAATTCTTCATTTTTGTCTTAGAAATAAGGTCGATATTGAGTCCTGGGTCGATACCAGTACCAAGAGTAACAAAAATATTAAGACTGTGGTTAAGAATTATCAAATAATTGATAAAATGGACCTTTTTTATTTCACAATTTATCAAGATCAAGAAAGCAACCCATCCAATAAAAAAGGAAGCCATTTTGATTGGATGGGACTGAATGAAGAAATACTAAGTCATCCTATACCGAATCTAGAACTTTGGTTCTTCCCAGAATTTGTGCTGCTATATAATGCATATAAGGTTAAACCATGGATCATACCAATAAAATTACTTCTTTTCAATTTTAATGGAAATAGGAACATTAATAAAAATATTATTGAAAATAAAAAAAGGGACTCCCTTATAGCACCAAACGAAAAACAAATTATTGGATTAGAGAATCGAAATCAAGAAGAAAAAGAACCCATAGGTGAAGGGGGTCTTGTATCAGATGCACAAAAACAAGGAAATTTTAAATCCGTTCTATCAAACCAAGAAAAAGATGTTGAAGAAGATTATGATAAATCAGACAAAAAAAAACGTAGAAAGAAAAAGCAATACAAGAGCAACACGGAAGCGGAGCTTGATTTCTTCCTAAAAAGGTATTTGCGTTTTCAATTGAGATGGGATGATTCTTTAAATCAAAGAATAATCAATAATATCAAAGTATATTGCCTCCTGCTTAGACTGATAAATCCAAACGAAATTGTTATATCCTCTATTCAACGGGGAGAAATGAATCTGGATATTTTGATGATTCAGAAGGATTTAACTCTTAGAGAATTAATGAAAAAAGGAATATTGATTATCGATCCAGTTCGTCTGTCGGTAAAAAATGATGGACAATTTATTCTATATCAAACTATAAGTATTTTGTTGGTTCATAAAAATAAACACCAAATTAATCAAAGATACCAAGAAAAAAACTATATTGATAAAAATCATTTTTATGAATTTATTGCAAGACATCAAAAAATGACTGAAAATAAAGACAAAAATCATTATGATTTGTTTGTTCCTGAAAATATTTTATCCCCTAACCACCGGCGAGAATTGCGAATTCGAATTTCTTTCAATTCAAGGGATAAAAATGGTATGCATAGAAATGCAGTATTTTTCAATAATGTAAAAAACTGTGGTCAAGTTTTGACTAAAAACAAACATCTTGATAGTGATAAAAAGAAACTAATTAAATTAAAGTTCTTTCTTTGGCCCAATTATCGATTAGAAGATTTAGCTTGTATGAATCGATATTGGTTTAATACTAATAACGGCAGTCGTTTCAGTATGATAAGGATCCGTATGTATCCGCGTCTGAAAATTCGTTAATGGTACATTTTAATGGTACATTTTCCCCTATATTATGTATGTATCGTGCCGGGTATATGAAAACAAATAGATGGTCACAAGGATTGTCTTACATTTTATTCTGATACACGATACTAATTTAATGACATACATATCAATTAGATCGACAAATGAATCAACAAAATCCTCTTATTTGAACTCTAAAATTTTCTCTTTTGTAGAAATCTCTCACTCTTTTGTATCCCTATACGAATCAAATCGAAACCCGGATTGATTAATTTTATTTGAAAAAAAAATGATAAAGTTCATAACGAACTAAAAATCATCGTGTATATCAAAATGACTGGTATTATTATTACTGATCAGTAAAATTCACATTCAAAAAAAGGGGGAAATTTTTTGGTTTTATGGTAAAAAATTCATTCATCTCAGTTATTTTTCAAGAAAAAAAAGAAGAAAACAGGGGGTCTGTTGAATTTCAAATAGTTAGTTTCACCAATAAGATACGAAGACTTACTTCACATTTGGAATTGCACAAAAAAGACTATTTATCTCAGAGAGGTCTACGTAAAATTCTAGGAAAACGTCAACGACTGCTATCTTATTTATCAAAGACAAATAAAATACGTTATAAAGAATTAATTGGTGAGTTGGATATTCGGGAATCAAAAAATCGTTAATTTGCAAATTTTGAATTAGTCGATTTATTAGATTTTGATGTACTTGTTTTCGTTTTCAACAATTCATGTAAGAATGAATCGAGGAAAAACTTATGAATCTATCAGCTACAGAAAAAGACCTTATGATAGTCAATATGGGGCCTCACCACCCATCAATGCATGGTGTTCTTCGTCTCATCGTTACTCTAGATGGTGAAGATGTTGTTGACTGTGAACCAATATTAGGTTATTTACACAGAGGAATGGAAAAAATTGCGGAAAACCGAACAATTATACAATATTTGCCTTATGTAACGCGTTGGGATT